AAAATTTATTTTAATAATGTAAATAGATGCATTTTAAAAGGGGCTGTATCCCTAACTCGAGACTTTCCTGTTTCCGGGGGGTTTTCAGGATAAATAATAGTTTACGAGTTTAGGGGGGTAGGGGGGTTTTACCCGCAAAAGCCGAGGGGGGCACGTGATAGATATATTAGGAGAAACCACTAACTATTTATGCTCTTGATATCAGTTATGCAATGCTTAAATCAAAATCATTTCACCATGAACATTCTTTGTTGGAGGCAAGGAAATGTACACCCTTGTCAACTAACCTTAGCTCTGCACTCTGAAATGCCAAGTGAAAGGAAAAAAAAATAAAAATAACCATGTCCATTAGAGTGAACGCCCGGCATGTGGGGTCACGGTTTAAAATGTACTCCACCAATAGTCAATGTCAGGGCCAGTAAAAGAGTGAGGAAGGCGACCAATAAATGGCCTTGAGATGTAGAGCCAAATGCCAGAAATAGTTCACTGTGTGAAACCCCCACAAATAATTGTCCCTGACCTTATCATTAAACGAATGTATAAGGCTTAAACCAAATGTCTTCCTTATTATACCAAATGTTCTATTAAGGTAAAAAAGGTACCTGCTGTGTGTTTAAAATAAATATTAGTTATTTCTTATATTATATAGTGCTTAGTAGTTGAATATTATTTCCCTTGTACAGTTATGTCAATTTTGCTATGTATGACTTGTACCTCTTAAGTTACTGTTGATGAATGAATGGTCAAAATCTATTAATGGTTATTATACATATTAATGTACTAATACATTATTGATATGTTTGATATAAATATATGGTGTAAGTACATATATGTACTTTCAAAGAATAGTTAAATTTAGAATGCTAGCTTTGGGAGCTAGGGGTGGGAGTTAAAATCTCCCTTCTTTGAGCACTAGGGAAGATTTTAACTTCCGGCGGCCGGTTTACAAGACCGGCGCTCTGGCGCTGAGCTACTAATGCAGGCTACTTCGAGGAGTTTATTTTCTAGTCATCCGGTTATTGGGAAAAGGACGAGAAAAATGAAAAAGTAGATGAAAGATGCAATTTGGCCAATAATGATATAGGGGTGTTCTACTGGTATTCCTCCAATTCATGTAAGAATTATTACATCTGCAACTAGGGTTCAAAAAATAATTTGGGAAAGAGGGCGGAATGTCAAGCCTCGTTGTTTTGAGGTATGAAGAAGGGGGACAAGCATTAGAACTAAGATGGAAGCTAAAAGAGCAAGTACCCCTCCTAGTTTATTAGGAATTGATCGTAGAATTGCGTAAGCAAATAGGAAGTATCACTCTGGTTTAATATGGGGAGGGGTAACAAGGGGGTTTGCTGGGGTGAAGTTGTCTGGGTCTCCTAAGTAGTTAGGTGTGAAGAGTGCGAGGGAGGTGAGGGCAAGAAGTATAATGGCGAAACCTAGAAGGTCTTTGTATGAGAAGTATGGGTGGAAGGGGATTTTGTCTGCGTCTGAGTTTAGGCCTGCTGGGTTGTTGGAGCCAGTTTCATGAAGGAAAAGAAGGTGAAGGATAGTCACGGCAAGAATAACGAAAGGGAAGAGGAAGTGGAATGCAAAGAAGCGTGTAAGGGTAGCATTATCTACTGAAAAGCCGCCTCAGATTCATTGTACTAGTGTACCTCCAACATATGGGACAGCAGAGAGCAAGTTAGTAATGACAGTTGCGCCTCAAAAAGACATTTGTCCTCATGGGAGTACATAGCCAACAAATGCAGTTATCATTACTAAAAGAAGAAGAATTACACCAATGTTTCATGTTTCTTTATAGAGGTAGGAGCCATAGTATAGTCCTCGTCCGATGTGCAGGTAAATGCAAATGAAAAAGAAAGATGCACCATTAGCATGTATATTACGGATAAGTCAGCCAAAGTTTACATCTCGGCAAATGTGTGCAACAGAGGAAAAAGCTGTGGCAATGTCAGAGGTGTAGTGTATGGCTAGAAAAAGCCCTGTTAAAATTTGGGCAATTAAGCAGAGGCCTAAAAGGGAGCCAAAGTTTCATCAGGCGGAGATGTTTGATGGGGCAGGGAGGTCTACTAGTGCGTCGTTTGCAATTTTAAGTAGGGGGTGGGATTTTCGTAGGCTGGTCATTAAAGGTTCCTGTAGTTGAATAACAACGGTGGTTTTTCAAGTCATTAGTCCTGGTTAAAATCCTGGCAGAAATAATGCTTTATGTTATAAATATTTTTATGCTAGGGTTAGTATTGGGATTATTAGTAGTTGCTTCAAACCCTTCTCCTTACTTTGGTGCATTGGGTTTAGTTGTTGTATCTGGGATGGGGTGTGGAATGTTGGTAGGGCATGGAGCTCCTTTTTTGTCATTGGTTTTGTTTTTATTCTATCTGGGGGGGATGTTAGTTGTGTTTGCTTACTCGGCAGCTTTAGCTGCTGAGCCTTATCCTGAAACATTAGGAAGTCGGTCTGTAATTTTTAATGTAGTGGCTTGTTCAGTTGGTGTTTTAGTGGGAGCTAGTTATTTTTGAGGGGGGTGATTTGACTTGCTTTGGCCTACGGCAGATGAGGTAGCAGAGTTTTCTTTAAGTCGGGCTGATATAGGAGGGGTGGCTCTAATATATTCTTCGGGGGGATTAATGCTTGTATTAAGTGGGTGGGTGCTTCTTTTAACTTTATTTGTTGTACTAGAGGTGTGTCGTGGGCCAAGTCGTGGGACTCTTCGGGCTGTTTAGTGATTAAGCAGAAGTAGGGACAAGATTAGGGTGAGGAAAAAGAAGGCTAGGAAGGTTTTTACCATTCCTTGTTGAGTATTACTTGTTGTTGTAATAAGGGGGAGATTTGTTGTGTAAATGGCTTTTGGTCCTGTTTTTTCTAATCATGTTTGGTCTACTATTTGAGCTGCAACAAATTGACCTAGTAATAAGGATATTTTTGGTGGGAGGCGGTGAATAATGGCTGTATAGAAGCCAAGTATGTTAGAGAAGTGGTGGGGTTGTAATTTTGGGGTTGGGCTAAATTGTTGTGTTGTAAGGGTGGCAAGTTCTACAGCAAGGAGGAGGCCTAGGACTGTAACCAATGGGGCTGCTTTCTTAAGAGCGAGGGGTATTGTTATAACTGGTGTTTTTGGAAGAATAATGTTAGAGGTAATTAGTAGACCAGCAATGATGCTTCCTCAGGCAAGTCGTTTGATGGGGTTAATTACTGCCTGGTTGTTTTCATTGATAGGGGATAAAGAGTTAAATCGTGGGTGGCCTATTGAAACAAAAAAGACGACACGGAGGCTATAAATGGCTGTGAAAGAAGTCGCGATGAGGGTCAGAATTAGGGCTCAGGCGTTTAGGTAAGAGGTGTTTAGGGCTTCAATAATGGCATCTTTCGAGAAGAAGCCAGCAAGAAAGGGAGTTCCGGTAAGAGCTAGGCTGCCAATTGTAAGACAGGAGGAGGTGAAGGGGGTAAGGTGATGCATTCCCCCTATTTTTCGAATGTCTTGTTCGTCATTTAAGCTATGAATGATGGACCCAGAGCAAGAAAAGAGTATTGCTTTGAAGAATGCATGGGTGCAAATGTGTAAGAAAGCAAGTTGTGTTTGGTTGAGGCCAATTGTCACTATTATTAGGCCTAGTTGGCTTGATGTTGAAAAAGCAACAATTTTTTTGATGTCATTTTGGGTTAGGGCACAGGTTGCTGTAAACAGGGAGGTAAGAGCACCAAGGCATAGGCAGACTGTGAGAATTAAAGGGTTTTTCTCTATTAAAGGGGATATTCGAATTAATAAGAAAATTCCGGCTACAACTATGGTGCTTGAGTGAAGTAGGGCAGAGACCGGTGTAGGGCCCTCTATTGCAGAGGGCAGTCATGGATGAAGGCCAAATTGGGCTGATTTACCGGTGGCGGCAAGAACCAGGCCAAGGAGAGGGTAGGTGAGGTCAAGGTTTTGTGAGGAGAAGAAGATTTGTTGAAGTTCCCATGAGTTGAGGTTTGTGGCAATCCAGGCTATTGCAAAGATAAGTCCGATATCTCCAACCCGATTATATAAAACAGCTTGTAAAGCAGCTGTGTTTGCATCTGCTCGGCCATATCATCAGCCGATCAGAAGGAAGGACATAATCCCAACACCTTCTCATCCGATGAAGATCTGAAATATATTATTGGCGGTGACTAAAATGATTATTGCAATTAAAAATGTAAGAAGATATTTGAAGAATCGGTTTATGTTAGGGTCAGCATGTATATATCAAGAAGCAAATTCTAGAATAGACCAAGTGACAAATAAGGCAATAGGGGTGAAGATGGATGAGTAGAAGTCAAATTTAAAACTAATGTTTACATCAAACATAAGTGTATTTATTCAGAGAAAGTTGGTGGAGATAGTTTCTGTTCCTTCTGAAATAAATAGAAATAAGGGCAGTAGGCTAATGAAAAATGCAAGTTTTACGGCTGTTTTAACATGAGTTAAGGCCCATGTGCTGTTTTTTGGGTTAGGGCTTATGGTGGTAAGAAGAGGAAAAAGAAGAATAGCAAAGATGAGGGTTAGGCTCGTGGTTAATATTACTGAAGCGTATGGCATAGCTTTTGCTTGGATTTGCACCAAGAGTTTTTGGTTCCTAAGACCAATGGATGAGCTGTTATCCTTCAAAAGCGAGGCGAGGGAGCTTCGGAATTCAACCGAGGGCACGATGGTTAGCAGTCTTCGTTGCTGGCAAGCCTCTCTCGGTGGGCAAGAGGGTTTTAACATCTGTCTCTAGAATCACAATCTAGCATTTTTATTAAACTATGCCTACAGTAGGTTCAACCTCAGATTAAGTCGGGTTTTGTTATAAGCAGTAGCAGAGGANGAAGGTGTAATGCCAAGAGGAGGTGTTCACGGGTGTGGGAGGGATCTAGGGACAGCATATGTTGGGGAAGGGGCCCTCGTTGTGTCATAAGAAATATGTACAAGGAGTAGCCAGCAGTAATTAAAGTTCCAACTCCTGTGAGAGCAATAGTGGTTCAGGATCAGTTGAAGAGTGATGAAATGATCATGAGCTCTCCTATTAAGTTTGGAAGGGGGGGAAGAGCTAAGTTTGCTAGGCTAGCAATAAACCATCAGCAGGTTATTAAAGGCAGGGCTATTTGTAGGCCTCGGGCGAGTACTATAGTTCGTGTATGGGTTCGTTCATAGTTGGTGTTTGCTAAACAGAAGAGAGCAGAAGAAGTTAGTCCATGGGCAATTATAAGGATTAAAGCTCCTGTGAAGCCTCAGGGTGTTTGAATTAAAATACCAGCAGCTACAAGTCCTATGTGACCAACAGACGAGTAGGCGATTAGGGATTTAAGGTCTGTTTGTCGTAGACAAATAGAGCCTGTTATGATTACCCCTCATAAGGCCAGGATAATAAAGGGGTAGCTTAGTTCTTTGGTTAAAGGCTCTAACACAATCATTATTCGTATTATACCATAGCCTCCTAGTTTAAGTAAAACAGCAGCAAGGACTATAGAACCAGCAATTGGGGCTTCAACATGTGCTTTGGGGAGTCAAAGGTGAACGCCATATAGTGGTATCTTAACTAAAAATGCAAGTAAACATCCTGCCCATCAGAGCTTATCAGCTAAGGAGAGCAGGGGGAAAGCAGGGGTGTAGGAGATGGTAAGTAGGGATAAGCTTCCAGTGGTGTTTTGAAGTAGTAGTAGGGCCACTAATAAAGGCAGAGAGCCGGCTAAGGTGTAAAACAAGAAGTATGTTCCAGCATTTAAACGCTCTGTTTGGTTACCTCATCGTGTAATTAAGATAAGTGTTGGGACAAGGGTTGCCTCAAATATAATATAAAAAAGGAGGACTTCTGTTGCAGAGAAGGCTATAATAAGAAAAATTTGTAAAGATGTTATAAGGGAGAGATATATGCGTTGACGGTTATAAGGCTCATTTGTTATATGGTTCTGACTGGCTAAGATCATTAAAGGAAGGAGTCAGCATGTGAGGACTAAGAGGGGGGTTGATAAAGGATCTAGTGCTATGGTATAATTAAGGGAAAGTCAGCCTACTTCTTGTGCGTTATTTAATCATGAAAGACTAATTAATGCAATGATGAGGCTATGTGTTAGGGCTGTGGTTCATATAAATTTAATAGGGGAGAGTCAAATAGTGGGAACAAGCATAATTGTTGGAATCAAAATTTTTAGCATTGTAGGAGGTTTAAGTTTTGTAAGCGGTCTGTGCCATGGGTCCGGGAAGTTGCGACTAAAAGAGCTAGTCCTGCACTTGCTTCACAAGCAGAGAAGGCAAGAAGAAGTATAGGGGAGGCTGAGAAGTTTGTTGAGTTTAATTCTAATGTCCATAAGGATAATGCAAGAAATAGTGAAAGCATAATACCTTCTAAGCATAACAGGGCAGATAATAAATGCGTTCGGTGAAAGGCAAGGCCAGCCAGTCCTAGAAAAAATGCTGTTGAAAAAGTAAATTGTGTAGGGGTCATTAGGTAATTGTGGACTTTAACCACGATCTTTTGAGCCGAAATCAAATATTTTAATTAAAATAATTACCTACTCAGCTCATTCAAGGCCTCCTTGGAGTCATTCATAAATTAAGCCAAGTGTAAGAAGAATTAGGAGAAAAGTTGCTCAAAAAAAAGTGGAGAGGGGGTCAGGGAGTTGGTCTCCTCAGGGAAGTGGGAGAAGAAGGGCAATTTCAAGGTCAAAGAGTAGAAAGAGAATTGCTACTAAAAAAAAGCGTATTGAGAAGGGTAGGCGAGCAGTTCCTAAGGGGTCGAACCCACATTCATAAGGGGATGTTTTTTCTTGATCGGGGGAAATTAAAGGAAGTCAGAACGAGACGATTGCAAGAACTGTTGAAAGAGCTGTGGCAATAAAAATTACAGTAGTAATTAGGTTCATTATCTTTCCTTGGATTTTAACCAAGACCTGGTGATTGGAAGTCACTAATACTAGCATTAGTACTAGAAAGATAGGAGCCTCATCAGTAAATAGAGATATATAAGAAAAGTCACACTACATCTACAAAGTGTCAGTATCAGGCTGCAGCTTCGAAACCAAAGTGGTGTTCAATTGTAAAGTGATAATTAATTTGTCGTAGAAGGCAGACAGCTAGGAAAGAAGTACCAATAATAACATGAAGGCCATGGAAACCAGTGGCTACAAAGAAGGTTGAGCCATATACCCCATCGGCAATTGTGAAAGGCGCCTCATAGTATTCTATGGCTTGAAGGAATGTAAAGTAGCACCCTAGAAGGATTGTTAGGGCTAGCCCTTGAATTGCTTGTTTTCGTTCTCCTTCTATAATGCTATGGTGGGCTCATGTGACTGTAACGCCGGAGGCTAGAAGAACAGCGGTGTTAAGGAGGGGTACGCCAAATGGGTCTAAAGGGGTAATTCCTGTAGGGGGTCAGCATCCTCCAATTTCAGGGGAGGGTGCAAGGCTTGAGTGGAAGAATGCTCAAAAGAATCCAAGAAAGAAAAAGACTTCTGATGTAATAAAAAGGATTATCCCATATCGTAAGCCTTTTTGAACAGGAGGGGTGTGGTGGCCTTGATATGTCCCTTCTCGGACAATGTCCCGTCATCATTGATATATGGTTAAAAGAAGGAGGACTGTTCCTAAAACAATAAGGGTTATAGTGTTATAATGGAACCAAATGGCTAGGCCAGAGGTCATTAAGAGTGCGGCAACTGCCCCTGTTAGGGGTCAAGGGCTGGGGTCTACTATGTGATATGCGTGTGCTTGGTGGGCCATTAAACATTTTCTTGTAGGTAAAGGCTTATTAGAAGTACAAATACGTATGCTTGAATTATAGCAACTGCAACCTCTAAAATTGTTAATAGTAGGAGGACTACTGAGGTGATGATGGCCACAGTTGGCATTAAGGATAATAAAACATAAGCAGCTGTAGCAATAAGTTGCATTAGAAGGTGGCCTGCTGTTAAGTTAGCAGTGAGTCGTACTCCTAGTGCAAGGGGGCGAATGAATAAGCTAATTGTTTCGATAATAATTAAGACAGGAATTAGAGGGCCAGGGGTGCCTTCAGGAAGAAGGTGGCCTAGGGCTGCTGTTGGTTGGTTTCGGAGGCCAATAAGGACGGTGGCAAGTCATAGAGGGACTGCAAGGCCTATGTTTAAGGGAAAGTTGAGTCGTAGGGTAAAAGTATAAGGTAGGAGGCCTAGTATATTTAAGGAGATTAGGAAAATTATTAGAGAGGCTAGGATAAGTGCTCATTTATGACCTCCTGTGTTAATAGGGAGTATTAGTTGTGATGTAAATCGGTTAATAAATCACCCTTGAAGGGTCAGTATTCGGTTAGTAAGCCATCGGAGGCTGGGGAAGGGAAATAGGAGTCAGGGCAATACAAAGGCTAAAGCAATAAGGGGGACTCCAAATAAAGTGGGGCTTATAAATTGGTCAAAAAAGCTTGTTATCATGGTCAAAGTCAGGATTCAGTTTTTAGGGCTTGAGCACTTTGTGGTGTTGGTTCATTAGGAAAATTATGGTTAAGTGTTTTAGGCACAACAATAGTGAGAAGAACAAGTCATGAGAAGACGAGAATGGCAAACCAGGGAGCTGGATTTAATTGGGGCATGTCGCTAGGGGTGGTTGGAAAGCACCAATCTTCAGCTTAAAAGGCTGACGCTGGGGTCCTATTTAGCTTCTTAGCGAGGCGTCTTCTAGTATTAAGGTAGACCAGTCTTGGAAGTATTTTAATGGGACTGCTTCAACTACAATGGGTATAAAGCTGTGATTTGCCCCACAGATTTCTGAGCATTGACCATAAAATACACCTGGTCGGGAGGCAATAAAAGCTGTTTGGTTTAGGCGTCCAGGGACTGCATCTATTTTTACCCCAAGAGCAGGGACTGCTCAGGAGTGGAGGACATCTTCTGCTGTTACAAGTACTCGAACAGGGGCTTCTGTTGGTACTACTATTCGGTGGTCAACTTCTAAAAGTCGGAATTGTCCAGGGGCTAAATCTTGGGTTGGAACTATATAAGAGTCGAAAGCAATTTCTTGGTAGTCTGTATATTCATAGCTTCAGTATCATTGGTGGCCAATTGCTTTTACTGTAAGGTGGGGGTTATTAATTTCGTCTATAAGGTACAAAATCCGTAAAGAGGGGAGAGCAATTAGAATAAGAATAATTGCAGGGAGGATTGTTCAAATAATTTCAATTTCTTGGGAGTCAAGGATGTATATGTTTGTAAGTTTAGTTGAGACTATTGCAATAATAATGTAAAGGACTAAGGTGCTGATAAGAAAAACAATTATAAGGGCATGATCGAGAAAATGAAGAAGTTCTTCTATCACAGGTGATGCTGCATCTTGAAATCCTAATTGTGAGGGGTGGGCCATAACAAGGTGCGCGGGGGTTTAACCCACGACTCTGCCTTGACAAAGCAGTGTATTACCAACTATACTAGCACCTTATTAAGAAAGTGGCAGAGTGGTTATGTGACTGGCTTGAAACCAGTTTATGGGGGTTCAATTCCTCCCTTTCTCGTTAATGGGCATGCTGAACTTGAACAAAGGCAGGTTCCTCAAATGTGTGGTAAGGGGGAGGACATCCATGAAGTCATTCGATATTTGTGGCAGTTAGTTCTACAGAGGAAACTACTCGTTTGGCAGCAAAAGCTTCTCAAATAATAAAGAGGAATATAATTACAGCTGTAAGAGAAATAAGGGATCCTAATGAAGAGACTGTGTTTCAAAGGGTATAGGCATCTGGGTAATCTGAGTATCGTCGTGGCATGCCAGCTAGCCCTAGGAAGTGTTGGGGGAAAAAGGTTAAGTTTACTCCTACAAATATTACCCCAAAGTGGATTTTAGATCAGGTACTATGGAGGGTGTACCCTGAAAGAAGGGGAAATCAGTGTACAAAGCCTGCCATAATTGCAAATACTGCTCCTATTGATAGGACATAGTGGAAGTGTGCAACTACATAATAGGTGTCGTGAAGTATAATGTCTAAGGATGAGTTGGCTAGAACAATACCAGTTAGGCCTCCTACTGTAAATAGGAAAATAAAACCTAATGATCATAGAAGGGGTGTTTCTCATTTAATTGCTCCGCCATGCAGAGTTGCAAGTCAGCTGGAAACTTTTACACCTGTGGGGATGGCAATAATTATTGTGGCAGATGTAAAATAAGCTCGTGTGTCAACATCTATTCCTACTGTAAACATGTGGTGAGCCCATACAATGAAGCCTAATAATCCGATGGCCATTATAGCTCATACCATTCCCATATAACCAAATGGTTCTTTTTTGCCTGCATAATAGGCAACAATGTGGGAGATCATACCAAAGCCTGGTAAAATTAAAATATAAACTTCTGGATGACCAAAGAATCAGAATAGGTGTTGGTAAAGAATAGGATCTCCTCCCCCTGCCGGGTCAAAGAAGGTTGTGTTTAGGTTTCGATCTGTTAATAGCATTGTGATGCCTGCTGCAAGGACGGGAAGAGAGAGAAGTAGTAAAACAGCAGTAATTAGAACGGCTCAAACAAACAAGGGAGTCTGGTATTGTGAAATTGCAGGGGGTTTTATATTCAGAATAGTTGTAATAAAATTAATGGCACCTAAAATAGAAGAAATCCCGGCGAGATGTAGAGAGAAAATTGTTAAGTCTACAGAGGCACCTGCATGTGCCAGGTTTCCAGCTAAGGGAGGGTAGACAGTTCATCCGGTACCGGCCCCTGCTTCAACTCCTGAAGATGCAAGGAGAAGTAGGAAGGAGGGAGGAAGAAGTCAAAAGCTTATGTTGTTTATTCGGGGAAAGGCCATATCGGGAGCCCCAATTATTAGTGGAATTAATCAGTTGCCAAAGCCACCAATTATAATTGGTATTACTATAAAGAAAATTATTACAAAGGCATGGGCTGTTACAATTACATTGTAAATCTGGTCGTCTCCTAGTAAGGCACCAGGTTGACTTAATTCAGCACGGATTAGTAGGCTAAGGGCTGTACCTACTATGCCAGCTCAGGCACCGAACACAAGATATAGGGTGCCAATGTCTTTATGGTTTGTTGAGAAGAATCAGCGTGTGATTGCCACAGGTAAAATGGCTGAGTGCATAAGTGGTGGATTGTAGCCCCATAGACAGAGGGGTAAATCCTGTTTTTACCAAGCCCCGAGGTGTTTTACATATGGGATTGGAAATCCAGAGTAGCAGGTTAAGGTCTACTGGGGCTTCCAAACGCCGGCTTTGCAGGGCAGGCGGGGGAAAGGTTAGGCGGATGCACGCTGGCTTGGGCACTTAGCTGTTAACTAAGAGTTTGAAGGATCGAGGCCTTCCCGTCTAGAAAGGCTTTAGCTTAATTAAAGTGTCTGTTTTGCATGCAGAAGTTGTGGGTTAATGTCCTGCAAGTCTTATTCAGGGGCTGAGGGATTTTCACCCTCCCTTAAGGCTTTGAAGGCCTTTGGTCTAGTGCTAACCTAAGTCCCTTTAGATGTTTGTTAACACTGTGATTGCAGGGGCCAGGGGAAGTAACAAGGTTGTAAGGAGAACCATGGAAGCAAGAAAGAGGGAAAGGGTCTGTGGGGTGGAGAGTCGTCAAGGGGATGTGCCTGTTGTGTTGTTAGGGGAAATAGTTAAAGTCATTGCATAAGTTAGGCGGAGGTAAAAGTACAAGCTTAGGAGGGCTGTTAGGGCTGCAATAGTGGCGGTTATAGGAAGTTGTTGTTTTGTTAATTCTTGGAGAATAAGCCATTTTGGTAGGAAGCCTGTTATGGGGGGAAGCCCTCCTAGTGAAAGTAAAAGCAGAGGGGAGGCAGTGGTGAGTAAGGGTGCTTTGGCTCAGGATGTGGCAAGAGAGTTAATGTTTGTTGTGTTGTTTAGTTTAAAAGTTAAGAATACAGAGGATGTTATAATTAAGTATATAAAAAGTGCCAGGAGGGTTAGGGAAGGAGCAAACTGGAGAATAATAAGTATTCAGCCTAGGTGGGCGATTGAAGAGTAAGCAAGGATCTTTCGTAGTTGAGTTTGGTTTAGTCCCCCTCATCCCCCTACAAGGGTAGAAGTAAGGCCTAGTAACACAAGAAGTTCTTGATTGGTTGTAGGAATTTGCAGCAGAAGGGCGAAGGGGGCTAGTTTTTGCCAAGTTGATAGGATTAAGCCTGTGGTTAGGTCAAGGCCTTGGAGGACCTCTGGAAGTCATGTGTGTAGGGGGGCTAGCCCAATTTTTAGTGATAAGGCAAGAATTGCTATTGTAGTAGGGACTGGGTGAGTCATAAGTTGGATATCTCATTGACCTGTTAATCAAGCATTGGTTGTGCTGGCAAAAAGAAGGGTTGCAGCTGCTGTGGCTTGTGTAAGAAAGTATTTTGTAGTAGCTTCAGTTGCACGTGGGTGATGGTTTTTGGCCATTAAGGGAATGATGGCAAGAGTATTAATCTCTAGGCCTATTCATGCAAGGAGTCAGTGAGAGCTGGTTATTGTGATGCTAGTACCAAGGAAAAGACCAAAAATAAGAAGGGCTAAAATATAAGGGTTCATTAGTAAAGGAAGGAGTTTAACCAACATGTTTGGGGTATGGGCCCAAAAGCTTAATTAGCTGACTTTACTAGGAAAAGGTGTAGTGGAAGCACTGAGAGTTTTGATCTCTTCAGGTGGGGTTCGAGTCCCCTCTTTCTAAGGAGGTGAGGGGACTTTAACCCCTATAATTCACTCTATCAAAGTGGCCCTTTGCTTCAGGCACAGCTCCGTGTTAAAGTTGAGGAGGAAGGCCTGCTAGTGCCAGGGGGAGGGCTAAATGTCAGATAACAAGGGCCAGTGTTAAAGGCAGGAAGTTTTTTCAAATTAAATGTATTAGTTGGTCGTAGCGGAAGCGAGGGTAGGATGCTCGCACTCATAAAAATAGGACAGAGAGAAAGGCCGCTTTGATTATTAAGTTAATTGATGTGAGTTCTGGAAGATGGGGGAAGTGAGAGGCTCCAATGAAAAGTGTTGCAGAGAGTGTATTTATAAGAAGAATATTGGCATACTCAGCAAGAAAAAATAAGGCAAAAGGTCCTCCTGCATATTCAACATTAAAGCCGGATACTAGTTCAGACTCTCCCTCTGTGAGATCAAAAGGGGCACGGTTGGTCTCTGCAAGTGTTGAGATATATCACATGGCAGCAAGTGGTCAAGCAGGTAGAAGTAGCCAAATGCTTTCTTGCGTAATGTTAAATATTTGTAAGGTAAAGCCCCCAGTAAAGATAATTGTACTTAATAAAATAAGGCCTAGGCTTACTTCATAAGAAATAGTTTGTGCTACAGCTCGTAAGGCCCCAATTAGGGCATATTTAGAATTAGAGGCTCAACCAGACCCTAGAATAGAGTATACAGCGAGGCTGGAAAGGGCAAGAATAAATAAGATGCTTAGGTTAAGGTCTGTAACAGGGTAGGGAAGGGGAATAGGGGCCCATAGAGTGAGGGCTAAGGTTAATGCTAGCATTGGTGCAAGAAGAAATAAGAAAGGGGAGGAGGTAGAGGGACGGACAGGTTCTTTAATAAAAAGCTTTACACCGTCGGCAATTGGCTGAAGGAGGCCGTAAGGTCCAACAATATTTGGTCCTTTTCGTAGCTGTATATAGCCAAGCACTTTTCGTTCTAGTAGGGTTAAGAATGCAACAGCTAGCAGAACGGGTACAATGTATGCAAGAGGGTTAATAATATGAGTTATAATTGTGGAAATCATAGTTAGGGAGAGGAGTTGAACCTCTGTGAGAAGGGCTTAGGTCTTCTGCATTTACCGGGCTCTGCCACCTTAACTTGCCTTTTTCTCAGGCAGGGCAGGGTGCCCCTTTTACCTGTTTTAGTTGGCTCCCTCAGGTAAGGGGGAGGCTTACTTAAAGCATAGGCCTCTTCTTTTCGGTCCTTTCGTACTAGAAAAGAACAATCATAGATAGAAACTGACCTGGATTTCTCCGGTCTGAACTCAGATCACGTAGGACTTTAATCGTTGAACAAACGAACCCTTAATAGCGGCTGCACCATTAGGATGTCCTGATCCAACATCGAGGTCGTAAACCCCCTTGTCGATATGGGCTCTAAAAGGGGATTGCGCTGTTATCCCTAGGGTAACTCGGTCCGTTGATCGGCTTTGCCGGATCTTGTTGGTCAGATATTCTGCTTGTTAGAGCTGTGGCTCTTACTTTAGGAGGGAAGTGTCCATTCCACATGGGGGTTTTTTATTTCCCCGCGGTCGCCCCAACCAAAGACAAGAGGGCAGGATTCATTTTGTTATTTCTAGTAAATTAGGTGGTTTTACTTGAACTGCTTTGTGTCTTAAGCTCCATAGGGTCTTCTCGTCTTATGTTGGTATCCCCGCTTCTGCACGGGGAGATCAATTTCATTGACTGGAAAAAGGAGACAGCTTAGCCCTCGTTATGCCATTCATACAGGTCTTCATTTAAAAGACAAGTGATTACGCTACCTTCGCACGGTCAAAATACCGCGGCCGTTAAACTGTTAGTCACAGGGCAGGCGGGACCTCTTATACGTTTAATAAATGGAGCAAGAGGCGATGTTTTTGGTAAACAGGCGAGGCCAGTGTTTGCCGAGTTCCTTCTTTTTCTTTTAGTCTTTCCTTAGACACACCTGTGTGGGATTAACGCTAGTTTTTTGGTGGTTTTCTAGTTTATTGTTGGGTATTAAAATTCCCTCTAGGGTTGGGGGCGTTAGTTTTCAGTGTGGGTTCGTTCTGATGTGCACAAGTGACTGGGAGAGGGGCTTTCCTCTTATTACTCATATTAGCAGTATCTCTTCCATGATAAATGGAAAGGCCTACTGTTAGGGCAAAGGTTTAAGATTATGTTGTCGGAATTATGGCGGCAAAATACTTGAGCTTTAACGCTTTCTTCAGGGGTGGCTGCTTTTAGGCCCACCAGGGTTAAATTGCCTTTGTAGGGTTTTGATCTTTAACCTGTTATTTAAAGTTGTGTCTTTTTTCAGAGGGGCTGTCCCCCCTCTGAATAACTCTCTGGGCTTCTTCGTGACATTAAGGGTGTGTACTGGATTGGAGGAAAAAAGGCCAGAGGCTGAACTTCTATTCATTTTGTAGGCAACCAGCTATAACTAAGTTCGGTAGGTCTGTCACCTCTACTCGAAGATCTTCCCACTCTTTTGCTACAGAGACGGGTTTGCTCAATAAGCTGTCTTGGAGTAGCTCACTTAGTTTCGGGGGTTCAAACTAAAAATCATTTTGCTTGAAAAATTCTTGCTAAATCATGATGCAAAAGGTACGAGGGAAGGTCTCTGCTTTATGGTTCTTTACTGGGTTATTTCATTTCTCTTTCAGCTTTCCCTTGCGGTACTTTTTCTATTGCGCCAAGTTCTTTTTCTGTCGCCCATACTAAAGGGGAAAAATGGTTTGTTGAAGGTGGGGAGGGGTTTATGGGGTTATTAATAGGGTTTGTTGTTTTTAGGGGGAGGGGCTAGCTGTTGAGAGTTAGGCTCAGGGTGACTCGATTTGCACGGGCATCTTCTCGGTGTAAGGGAGATGCTATTCTATTTTAGCTACACTCTGATTTTTCCAAGTGCACCTTCCGGTACACTTACCATGTTACGACTTGCCTCCCCTTTATTATTAATTGTTTTTAGTTACATTGGTTTCTTGATTTTTGGGGAGAGTGACGGGCGGTGTGTGCGCGCTTCAGGGCCAGTTTCAGAGGGGCACTCTATTTCCCTCTTACTGCTAAATCCTCCTTCAAATGCTTATTTCAGCACATTATTCGTGTTCACTGGGGCAGTGAATGTAGCCCATTTCTTCCCCTTTCGTACGCTACACCTCGACCTGGCGTTTTGGGTTCTACCAATTATGCTCACTATTGGGCCTTCACAGGGTGAGCTGACGACGGCGGTATATAGGCGGGAAAAACAAGAAAGGGTGAGGTTAAACGGGGGTTATCGGTTCTAGAACAGGCTCCTCTAGGGGGGTCTAAAGCACCGCCAAGTCCTTTGGGTTTTAAGTTGGGGCTCGTAGTTCCCTGGCAAGCAAGAGGTGTAAGGGACCGCTTGTGTTTAAGGCTAGGCATAGTGAGGTATCTAATCCCAGTTTGTTTCCTAGCTTTCGTGGGATAATATTATTTAAAGCCACTTTCGTGAAAGAGCTTCCTGCCCTCGAGAGCATATGACAGCTTTGAAGGTGTTTGGCTTTAGTGAAATACTATATTAGCCACTTTTTACGCCGGTGGTTGTCAACTTGAACCTCTCGTATAACCGCGGTGGCTGGCACGAGTTTAACCGGTTCTTTTGGTTTTAACTAAGTCAAGTTTGCACTTATTGCTTAATGTTTATTACTGCTGAATTCCCGTGGGGGTGTGGCTAAGCAAAACGTCGTAGGCTAACGTAGGGTTGTGCCTAATACTAGCTCCTTTTTTTTGTTTAAGAAAAAATGTGGGCATTCTCACAGGGATGCGGATACTTGCATGTATAAATTTAACCAAAGCTGACAGAAAAGTCAGGACCAAGCTTTTGTGCTTACGAGGCTTTCTAGGGCCTATCTTAACATCTTCAGTGTTATGCTTTAGTTAAGCTACGTTGGC